GATCAAGTCCAAAGTCTAATCCAACTCTGGTGTCATGAAGGACCGCGAGACGCCTTTCTTTGCCCGACATACTCTACCGTAGATGAAGACGTGAGTAAGGGGGCTTTGCTGGCTTGCTGGCTAGCGAGTTAGTATGCCTGTTGGCTTAAAGCTCTTAGCCTGTTTCGAATGCTAGATCGGGTTGGTGTTCAGTTAGCAAAGGGAGAGCGACTAAGCACCTTGCCGTAGAGAGGGTCCTAGAAAGGTTAAGAGTTCTGCACCGGTTGGAGTGGAATAGGTATCTTATTCGAGATACAACCATGATTGTTTATAGTACCGGAAGGGCTTGGCTCCCTGGGATTGACTATTCCTGGAACAAAGTGAAGTCAATCAACTCGGAGTTGCAAGCAGCATAAGAAGGAAGTTTGACTGCGGCACGAACGAGTAAGAAGAAAGAGAGGAAGCAAGGGCAGGGGGCACGCCTTTTCTCAAGCAAGATAGACCGACCCATAGAGAAGAAAGCTCGTGAAAGTTTCGAAGCATGATTAATGATTATAGGATAGGTAAAAAAGTGCCCTCATAACGAATAGGGAAACCAGGTTCAGTCGAAAGAGAAATTTATTCTATATATAGGTTTTTCCCAGGGTTAACGAACTCATTTCTCGTGCCTGAATTTCTTTGTCTTGGACACTTGACTGGTGCTATCGCCGTCAAAGCATTGGTTAGAACATTCCTTGGGTATTAAAGTTAAGCTCTTCCCATCGAATTTTTTTATCAATGAAACATTCTTCTTACCTCCACCCAACCCCCGAACTTCTTACAACCACCGCCCACCACGACTTGGTTCCACGCCAGAAGAGGAAGATTGTCCCCGAAGCCCGGGAATGGAGGAGAAGCAAGACTTCGGAAGAAGCAGAAGTAGGAAAGGAAGAAAAGCCAAAGTCCAAACTATCCCAGAAGAAAATAACCCAAGATTCCGGGTACCTACACACTCATGGTACCCTTTAGAGAACTACTAGCGGTTTAACATGCTTTTGCCCTGGAGCAGGAGAAAGTGCATGGTTGCAAACAAATCGACTTCAGTCTGTTTGAAAGTCAAAGGAAAGAGATACTTTTTCTAAAGAGTTCTATTTAGGATGTTGAATGCTTCCTTGTGTAAGTAAGGTATTCCATAGCTTTAAGGGAGAATGGAGCAAGAGCAAGCGATCAGTTCATTAAGGTCATAATAGTATTTATATAAATAGAAAAAAAGTGATTTCAGACGAAAAAGTCTTTTTTTTAACATAAGCATTGAACACTTTAGACTAGGTTTTGGCCCATACATGCAAACACAACAAAGAAAACCAAACAAAGAAAAAGAAGACCATACATTAAAACACACTACTTTGAGTTTACAGACACTTATTTCAATCTTCTAGAAAGAGTCGGCGGACTCTTCTATTCTAGTCTCCCCCGGCACCGAGGGTGGCGGCCCGAACAATTAAGTCTTTTTCTTCCTCGAGGAGGGCCCTCTTTTGGTTTTCGAGACTTCGAATTCGGTCCCAAATTGCATCCTTCTGCCTACGTCCTCAGGATCGAGAGCAGGCGGATGCTCCCAGAACAGACCAAGCATTTGCTCACATTGGAGCTTCTGCTGTTCCACTTGATGGATTTCAGTCTGAATTGTTGCGAGTCTTCCGGCAATGATATCCATTAAGTCTTACTGAAAGTCTTTCTTTCTGACTTCTACCTCTCTCTTTGAAAATATAGACTGAAAGAAGCTTCTATTTATAGGCCTTGGAGGCGCTTAACTCTTTCTTATTATTAGTAATAATTGTTGTCTTAGTTTCATAACATGTTTCAACCCCGGCTTTTCATGAATATGTAAGCAGATCCACTCGATTTTAGTGTGCTGAATAATTCTCTTCGTACGGATTGGAGTACGAAGGGCCCTGCCCAAAAAGGGAATCAAATAGTCCTTTGTTTTTTTCGGGTATCGCCACGCGGCTTAATTCCGATCACTCCCTCAGGAATAGTAGGCCATAATAGAACGCACATCAGAGAGTACTGCCCTTTCTCGTCTAATAAGTCAGGTTTCCAAAGCCCCTTTCTTAAGAGATAGAGCACTCCTTACTCGACAGCTCAAAGCTGACCAGTACAAAACCATGTGATCTGTCCTCGTTTACGTACCCTACTGGCACTATTTAGCCCTGCCTACTCCTCTTTCACTGGCTTCTACTTGTCTTTTTTTTATTGGCGGATTTGTACCCAGGTACATCATGACATCCCCTCGGCCAATCCTCACTCGACAGCTCCGTCCTTTCTTAGGTGAGCGGAGTGAGACCGAAGCTAGCTCTCTTGATTAGATTTCCCCGGAAAGACGGAAAAGCCCCTTTCCAGCTCACTCTGTTAGTCCACTAAGACCGGTATAGAATAAGTCAGTACAGCACTAGCAATAGCTTTTTCAGTACAACGAGTCCCCTTCTCCACGACCACTCTTATTTGTTTTCATTTGGGCTTTCCTTGGAAATTTCCGTGTCCCCCATCAACTCTTCCCAAGTCATTCCATTTTGGACTCGGACGTGGGCTTTTCAAACCATCAAGTGGGCTTTGCAATTCAGTATCTTCAAAACCATAATTATCCCATGAGTCCCCCAATTTATCCTCTTCCTGCTTGTCAATGGGCTTAGATGGATCAAAGCATTCAAGAGATAGCAAGAATGCCAAGTCCAATTCCTCAATATTCAATCCATCTTCCTCTACCGATGGGCCTCGAGCTCAGTTCAATCCTGTATCTTTCTCTAAAGGGTGTCTTTTTTTTTTTCATGTGCATTTTATGCCACTATCAAAGATTCTTCACCAGTGACAAATCGGATTCGTTCAAAGAGAATCCTTCAACGACAAGACACTGAACACTTTCAATATCCGGATTTTTTTCCATCCATGGCTAAGGATGTAATTTGAACTCTTTCTTGTTTAGGTTTCGCTAGCCTACCCCATGTGGTAAGGTAAGAGCCTTTTTAAAATTCATTGCTAAGCCAGATATGGCGAGTCTACTTATTTTCACAGAATGCCAATTCATTCTGCTTTCCATTCTCTTGGCTACTAAACAAATTCCATTCGAACTACTAACTATGGTTATTATTATAAAAAATGGTTTTTTCTGCCATACCAGACTTCACTTGAGCTTCCCTCTCCGTTCTAAAAGCAAAAAAAAAGGCAAAAAGTTTCTGCAGCTCTAGCTGTATTTCAATCTTGATATTAGATATTGAGTCAAGGAATAAATAACTCCCAGTAGCCCTAATATTATATTAAAGTTTTACTTTAATCACATCGGTAATTATGATGGTCGGCGGATTCAGAGGAAGAGTCGGCAGAGGTGCTGTGTCTTTCTGCTTCGTGTAGCTCCACACAAACTGGTTGAAAAGAATATGGCTTGGAAATGTTGGAAATGTAAGAATAAGAAGAGCCCCATTTTTTACTGCAAAAAACCAGTCTGGTCCACAAATCTCCAAGCACCACCAGAATTTCCATGCCACACTTCTTCCCAGATGCTATGTAAAGCAGTTAAGACTAAATAGGAAGAAATAACAACAATAACGAAAAATCTCTTTGCTAATCACCCAAATCCAGCAACAAAATAAGAATCCTGGTTAAGTAGCAGTAAGATTGATGCCAATAAGAATAAGCCACCAGTGAGATTCACGTTCAAGATCAAGCATATAGAAAAGCACATAACAGTAGCAACATTACCAACAGCAGGCATCCAGGCTCCCTCAGCCATCCTCTTAATTGTAAAAGTTGGCACTGTAGAAGCTCTACGCTGCTGCAGAAATCTCGTTTTGACGGGGAAATTCGCTTTCTTCTTTGATTCCGCTTTCTCCGCTCGATCTTACACTTAAAAAAAAGGAGTTCACCAGCAAAAGACGATTTAAGATTACTTATGGGCTGCTTGCTTATCGATTAAGAAATCGAATTCCGGGATCTGGATGCGGGTCAGAAGTTTTTCAACTCAAGCAAAGCAAAGGGCGCATTGCGCACAAAACACAAAATAAGGTGAACGGTACTTTGAACACCCGGAAATATCCATTCTAAAGTTAGAGGTCGAATCGTGGGTCTTCTTTATATACGCCGTGGGTTGACACCGACCTAAGAAATAGATCTTGTTTACGTTTAGCTGCTCTGTTGTAAAGAAAATGTGTCTGTATATTGACTTTCTTTTAGACTAGCCGTGAACGCTAGAATGATCAAATGAAATAAAACCGTTCTTGATAGGAGGGCCTCCCTAAAGTAAGAGAGATTGAGACTTCATAGAACGCTTTTAGTAAAGACGAAAGTCCCTAGTCGTAGGATTTGGTTTGGAGGAACTCCCTGAAGTAGCCTTAAGGAAAGGAGGGCATTTAAAGACAAGCAAGGGAGGATACCTACATAGTTAAAAAGACCTTAAAAGGGCTATAGGCCCGCCTAACATAAAGAGGAAGAATCATACTACCCACATTGTTTGCCTTTCGACAGAAACATTTCCCTTAACCGTAGTAGGCAAGCAGGTAAACTATCTTGTTCCCAGAGGCTTTCTTTAAAGCATCAAAACTACGTGTATCACTGGCAGTTCCCGGGAAAGTTATCTCGATCCGGCCAAAAAACGCAATTTCGACTCATCAAGATTCAATCTATTTGGGGGGTGCCCGAGCCCGGAAGCTTTAGTCGAACCCAAAGTCTTGGTAGGGTCCCTTCTTTCTCTCTTGTTCCACGACCTACGAATTTAGGAAGAAACGGGGAGTAGGCGCATTTCAGGGAATAGGAATCAGTCCTCTTCTTTCAGAGCCGGAAGAGAAAAGCTTCAATTGGTCTTTTCGAGACGAGACTTCTTCCTCTTACTCTTAGGGGAGAAGAAAAAGAAAAAGAAAGAGGAGATCAACAACAGGCCAGCAGTTGGGATGGTTCACACGCGCCTTTATTGTGAATTACCCTACGAGCCCGCCTCTGAGAGCGAAGTAGTTGAATGAATCTCCGCTGTCTTATCCGATCACGCTAGCAATCCAGAAAAGAACTGGAGGCTCAAAAGGTTAGGTCAAGTGGATTGATCCGTTGTTTAGTCTTCGCCGAATCCCGAAATCCATCTGCACATAGAAGTGTTGGAAAAGTGTCAAAGCCATCCGAGGTTGAGTATCAACTTCATCTCTCTCTGGACCTAAGGGAGTTCTGCCAGAGCATAATCACGCGTGCACTTGGTGTATGACCTCAGCACACCAGAATCCGGAATCGACAGGCGCATTCTCTCTAGAGACAATGCTAATGATTCTGTCCTACTAGAGTTTCTTTATGTTGATTGATCCCCCCGGGTTCCTGTCTCTGGTTTCTCGATCCCGGTTCCTGTTCTCCGGTTTCTCGATCCAGTTCCTCCCTTCGGCCGTGGAGTAGATAACTCTTAGTTTAGGGAACAGCGTTTTTTTAAACCTTTAAAACGCTATTCATGGGAAGTTTTCTATTTGTGCCTTTACCCAGTCTAACCATAAACTTATATTCCCTCTAGTATGAAACTAGAGACAGACTTTTCTTGTATATACCGTTGGGGGCACGGGGTTTGAGTAATCACTTTTTGCCCTTATCTACGATATTATCCAGCTGAATGTGAACACTTGCTTAAAGGCAACCAGCTTGACCAACGGGTGCACACTTCTCGACTAAGGCAATCTCATCTGAAAGCTCAACTTGCCGGTCTGAAAAGAGGCTCAACATTCGGACATATCTTTTCGATTGTTAGCAGGAAGAGAAAGTAGACTAGATTGAAAGAGGAGAAAGGTAAGCGGAAAGCTGCAACTTCCTTGCTAGAAGTACGATTGGAAGGCAAGGTAAAGCGGTAGCAAGCGAGGGCTTTCGTGGATCCTTCCGCGGTGGAATTGCTGTCAGTCAAGCAAGAAGGAAGGCAGGATTAGCTTTCAAGCAGTCTTCAAGCATGACATGAATTCAAGACAGTCTGCTTCTGAGAATCTGATTCTACTTTCATGCCACCTTTCACTTCCCCGTGGCAATGCCTTTGATTCTGGCTTTAGATTAGGGTCTTGCTTACAATAATCAATCTTTCATTCTCTTTCCCAGTTCAGTGCACTATAAGCAATTAAAGAAGAGCTTAGGGCTATGGTCTCACTTTCCCTAGTCTCATAATCAAAGACTACTAACCAATCCTAATATGTGAATAGCTTAGGTGCTGTGGACTCTCTTGCTTACCGTAGACTCTCCTTATAAGCCAGCCAAAGAGGGATAGGCAGTGTGCATTCTTCTCTCGGCTCTAGAACAGAAATCGGAGAAGTGCTACCTGTCGACTGACCTTAGGAGGGAGACTACCGTTGACCGACCTTAGAAGGGAGACTACTTCCCACGAGGGGAGGAAAGTCAATAGCGTAGATAAGGAAGTGGCTATTCTTGTTTGTTCATGACTCCGCTGCGCTCCTATTTCATGGAATAAGCGCCTTTTCTCTTACAGACAAAAGAAATGGATTTATTCCGGCTAGCTCGAAGGGAAGGAAAGAGCGCTATAAGAGAAAGAGTGCCTCGAGAATATTTGGGATTTTTACTGAAAGCAGAGGAAGCATTCGATGCATCATATAAAAAAAAAGTGCAGCTGCCAGAGCCCCGTATTTACCAGCGGGGGTCCCGAGATATTCTATGATCAAAGGCTTTGTGGTTGTCACAAACTGGATTCGAACCAGCACCTCTGGGAGCAAAAGACAGGCCCAGCGAACTGCCATTCATTCTGATCGCGACTTTGTTTACCCGGTTCCCCTCGCGGCTAAAGGGTACATCCGGGTCCGGTCGCATGGACCTACTTACCTTGCTTGTAGACCAGCTGCAGAGCTAACCCTTGTTCTATTGGTTTGATGCTACCAAGACGATTTCTTTATGCCCATCAAAGGACCCCGAGATGCTAATCCACGAAAAACGAGACGATAAATTCGAAAGAACTTATATACGGAACGAGGGCGACCCGTGGAAATACATCGGTTTCTTACTCGTGCAAAGGAACTATTTCTTGGCAACTTGGACAACTTATAACGATGTTTGTCCCGCATATCACTAGATCGATCGGTATCTTTACAAATTTATAAAGCTTTCGTCTCAATTCATACTTAGCCGCGAGCAATCTACGTTTGTGATCTCGTATATTTTGCTTCTCCGACATCTTACTGACTTTCCCCCTCATCTTTTTGAAAAAAGCCGCTCCACGGTGGTAAAGTCTCATCTTGTGTGTTGGCCGAAGTTACAATAGTGACATTGAACCCTCGAATATGTTCGAAGATCTCGAAATGATCTTCCAGTTCCGGGGAGAATTCGCAAAACTCCATTTCCATCAAGAATTGAATGGACTTTTCCCGTATTTCGACCGGAAAATCTAACAGAGACATTACTGCGGAGATTCTTACCAAAAAATGAGACATTCCATGCCCTCGGAGAGTGCTTTGCCGTGCTAGGTCACTGACATATCCTTTTTTGTCTTTATTTGACCCCAAGAATGGATTGGATCGAAACGACTTTCCTGTCGAA